GATTATTGATCAATAATCATAGTGGAATCATTCCTTGATAGAGATAGGAGACATAATTTACATGGATATAGTAAGTCTCGCTTGGGCTGCTTTAATGGTAGTCTTTACATTTTCCCTTTCGCTCGTAGTATGGGGGAGGAGTGGACTCTAGAGACACTACCATAATTGTAAATTGATTTATATTATATAAACCTATATTATATCTGTATACAATATTGGATAGTGTGTAGAAATATAAATATAATATCTATAGTTTTTTCTACACACTATCTCATCATTTCTTCAATTATTGACAAGAACTAATAATTCTAGTTTCATTAAAATTAATTATTTTGACTGGCTGTTTTTACGTAAATGATAAGTAAAAAAGCGGTAGGAACTAGAATGAACAGTGTAGTAGCAATAAATGCGAGAATATTAACTTCCATAATCTCATTTTTTTTTGTTTCGCAATAACTCGGGATCTAATCCCATAGAGATGAAAAATTTGATTCCTGTAAATTCAATAAGTTAATTGTATCCTGATGATGCCAAATGGATCAAAATATTATGAATAACAAAACAATAGATCTAATCTATCAAATCAATTAATTGTCGAGAATTTAATAGTATAACATAGGAAGACTTTTTATCCATACTAAATCAAAAATTCAATTTCTAATCCAATTCCAATATAGAATGCTATTGAATTTTTCGTCCTTTTCCATTCTTTCTTTTCTATAACCTACCTTCTTCGTTCTACTTACTTAATACAGACAATTAATTTAAGTATCCGACGAGGTATCAGATGACCGGTATTCAATGGGTCAGGTCACACCTAAGACCCAAACAATATAAGTGAGATGGAAAAAGGACGGATTAAAAGATCTAATATTCCAACAGATTTACTAAAAAGGGGTACCTTGCTTGGTCTTTTATTTATTATTTATATTTATGAAAAAAAAAAAAAAAAATAAGGATTCTTAGATCTTGCTCCCTGTCCCACTTTTCTGTAAAAAGTGGGAGATGAATTGATAAATTCATCGGATCCTAGTTCGGGACTGACGGGGCTCGAACCCGCAGCTTCCGCCTTGACAGGGCGGTGCTCTGACCGATTGAACTACAATCCCAGCGAGGTGTATGGCATACATATTCTTATGGTTTCATAAGAACATTCTATTCGTCTCGTCGTGTTGTAACAGAAACAAAAATGATATACTGATATCATATCCACATGGATATGAACTATAGCAATAATTACTAGTAACCGGTGGTTCTTTTTTTTATTGTCAAAAATGACTAATTAAAAATATGGATAGATCAAAAAAATGGTTGATCTTTATTTTGACGGATAGGGCATTTCTATTTCTGGAGGACAAATTAAACTGGTTAGATCTCAATGGAGCGGCGAATTATTGGGCCGAGCTGGATTTGAACCAGCGTAGACATATTGCCAACGAATTTACAGTCCGCCCCCATTAACCGCTCGGGCATCGACCCAGGAAGAATTAATTCTGGGTTTAGTTATAATCCATGATCAACTTCCTTTCGTAGTACCCTACCCCCAGGGGAAGTCGAATCCCCGCTGCCTCCTTGAAAGAGAGATGTCCTGAACCGCTAGACGATGGGGGCAGATCCGCCCGACCATCAGCATACTATGCTGATAGTATGATAAGTTTTTTGGAATTGTCAATATACAATATAATTATAATATATTATATAACTAGATCAAAAGAGTCTTTTCTACTTTGAAATTTTTAACATTAATATACATAAATCTAGATAACTTTAATTTACAATACAGATTAATATAGATATATATATTATTATGTATTATAATACAATGCATAGCATAGTATTATATAATATATATACAGATTAATGAAACAAAGTTATAGTAGTAGGATTGGGTAGTGCTTGATCCTTGATCCGACAGAAAAAAGGGATAAAAAGAATATTTTATAATATTTAATATAATTATAATATATAATATTAAATTTATTTTCTTCATTCAATTTTAACTAATTTCTTCGTTCATCGTTCAGATGAGATATGCCTATCACTATCTCATACTAAACCAAAAAATCCAAAAACGCTAGACATTTTTTTTTTTTTAATGGAATTTGGCTCGGGGTATGAATCCCCCCATCACATGATTGAAGAAAATATCTTAACTCTATGTTGATAATGAGCTCTTATGCATATATGTAGATATGTATATGTCTATAATATTAGATCTATATATATGTAGTAAACTCATAATAAAAACTATTTAATTTTTTAAATTGAATAAACAAGCCCTTTTAACTCAGTGGTAGAGTAACGCCATGGTAAGGCGTAAGTCATCGGTTCAAATCCGATAAAGGGCTTTTTCATTAAACTCAAGTTTTAGTCGTCGTTTTCCATTGTAAATAGTTCTAAAAAAAAAAAAAAAGGTAATCACCATTATACATTATAATTAATTCTAATTCGATTATGGGTCGTAGTTATAAAGTTGAAATTTATTTATTTTCATAATTGG